TTTTTGTTTTGGTTCGACCCGTAGTCACATATGAAATAACGGATGGTATAAATTTAGCAACACTTTTCCCTCAGGATCTGTTGCAGGAAAGGGATAATGTGCGACTTCAAGTTGTCAATTATATCTTTTATGGAAATGGCAAAGCCACTCGGGAAATTTCTGACACAAACATTCAATTAGTTCGTACTTGTTTAGTATTGAATTGGAACCAAGACAAAAAAAGTTCTTCTATCGAAGAGGCCGGGGCTTCCCTTGTTGAAGTAAGAACAAATGGTATGATTCGAGATTTTATAAGGATCGATTTAGCAAAATTCGCTTTTTCGTATATGGGGAAAAGGAATGATCCCTTATTTTTTAATGATGATGGACCATATCATACCAATATGAATCCATTTTATTCCATTTTTTCAAAGACAAAACTTCAAAAATCATTTAACCAAAATCAAGGAACTGTTCGTACGTTGTCGGGTAAAAATAAGGAATGTCAACCTTTTCTAATTTTGTCATCATCCAATTGTTTTCGAATAGGTCCATTCACATTCAACGGTGTAAAATATCACAAAGAATCAATTAAAAAAGATCACCTAATTCCAATTAGGAATTCATTGGGCCCCTTAGGAACAGCCCTTCAATTTGCGAATTTTTTTTCATTTTACTATTTAATAACTCATAATCAGACCTTGGTAACTAATTATTTACAACTTGACAATTTAAAACAAACCTTTCAAGTACTTAATTTTAAATATTATTTAATGGATGAAAATGGGAGAATTTATAATCCCGATCCATGCAGTAACATCATTTTGAATCCATTAAAATTGAATTGGTATTTTCTTCATTACAATTTTTGTGAAGAGACATCCACAAAAATTTGTCTTGGACAATTTCTTTGCGAAAATGCATGCATAGCCAAACACCAACCGCACTTAAAATCGGGTCAAGTTCTAATTGTTCAATTTGACTCTGTAGTAATAAGATCGGCTAAGCCTTATTTGGCCACCCCAGGAACAAGAGTTCAAAGGCATTATGGGGAAATCATTTATGGAGGGGATATATTAGTTACATTTATATATGAAAAATCGAGGTCTAGTGATATAACACAAGGTCTTCCAAAAGTGGAACAAGTCTTAGAAGCTCGTTCGATTGATTCAATATCCATGAATCTAGAAAGTAGGATTGATGGTTGGAACGAACATATAACAAGAATTCTAGGGAATTCTTGGGGATTCTTGATTGGAGCTGAGCTAACTATGGCGCAAAGTCGTATTTCTTTGGTTAATAGGATCCAAAGGGTTTATCGATCCCAGGGGGTGCAGATCCATAATAGGCATATAGAACTTATTGTACGTCAAATAACATCAAAAGTCTTGGTTTCAGAAGATGGAATGTCTAATGTTTTTTTGCCCGGAGAACTAATTGGGTTGTTGCGGGCGGAACGAACGGGGCGCGCTTTGGAAGAAGCGATCTGCTATCGAGCTATCTTATTGGGAATAACGAGAGCATCTCTAAATACTCAAAGTTTTATATCCGAAGCGAGTTTTCAAGAAACTGCTCGAGTTTTAGCAAAAGCAGCTCTCCGGGGCCGGATCGATTGGTTGAAAGGACTAAAAGAAAACGTTGTTCTGGGGGGGATGATACCTGCCGGTACCGGATTCAAGGGATTCGTACACCGTTCAAATCAACAAAAGAACATTTCCTTGAAAACAAAAAAAAAGAATCTATTCGAGGGAGAAATGAGAGATATTTTGTTTTACCATAGAGAATTATTTGATTCTTGTCTTTCAAAGAATTTCCACGATAGACCAAAACAACAATGATTTCTGGGATTTAATACAAGAGATTCATCCTTTTTATCTTCTCTGTATTTGTTATGGTTATTTAATTTAGTAATAAAATAAAGAAATTCAAATAATAACAAATAGAAAGAAATTAGTGGTTTGGGTTGTGTATCAATGGCCAATCCGCCTTAGAAAAGAAGGTTCCGTTGGAACAATTACTTATTTCAGGATACCTCGTCTCTTTATTAAATAAAAAAAGGGAAAGTGTGGGGAGAAATGACAAGAAGATATTGGAACATCAATTTGGAAGAGATGATGGAGGCGGGAGTTCATTTGGGTCACGGGATTCGGAAATGGAATCCTAGAATGGCACCTTATATCTCTGCAAAACGGAAGGGCATTCATATTATAAATCTTACTAGAACTGCTCGTTTTTTATCAGAGGTCTGTGATTTAGTTTTTGATGCAGCAAGCAGAGGAAAACAATTTTTAATTGTTGGGACAAAATGGAAAGTAGCTGATTCAGTAGCACGGGCTGCAATAAGGGCTCGATCCCATTATGTTAATAAAAAGTGGCTTGGAGGTATGTTAACGAATTGGTCCACTACAAAAAGGAAACTTCAAAAATTCAGGGACTTGAGAGTGGAACAAAAGACGGGGAGACTCGCCCGTCTTCCGAAGAGAGATGCAGCCATGTTGAAGAGACAATTATCTCACTTGCAAAGATATCTGGGTGGGATTAAATATATGACAGAGTTACCTGATATTGTAATCATCGTTGATCAACAAGAAGAATATAAGGCCCTTCGAGAATGTATTACTTTGGGAATTCCAACGATTTGTTTAATCGATACAAATTGTGATCCGGATCTCGCAGATATTTCGATTCCGGCGAACGATGATTCTATAGCTTCAATCCGATTAATTCTTACCAAATTAGTATTTGCAATTTGTGAGGGCCGCTTATATAAGAAATCCTTGATTCAAGATAAAATCAAAAATTGACTTCGTAAACTCGATAATAGAATCGGTTACTATTCCTGAATCTCAAAAAATATATAAAAACGACTGGGGATTTTATGTGATTAATCGGTATCCTAAATATAAAATTCAAGTAGACAAGTCGAGAAATAGATAATAGATGGTTGAATCAAAATAATTTATTTTAAAGTGATATTTCAGTCAGAGGACAATATGAATGTTCTATCATACTCAATCAACACGCTAAAGGGGTTATACGATATATCCGGTGTGGAAGTAGGCCAACATTTCTATTGGCAAATAGGGGGGTTCCAAATCCATGGCCAGGTACTTATTACTTCTTGGGTTGTAATTGCTATCTTATTAGGTTCAGCTGCTATAGCTGTTCGGAATCCACAAACCATTCCGACTGGCGGTCAGAATTTCTTTGAATATGTCCTTGAATTCATTCGAGACGTGAGCAAAACTCAAATTGGAGAAGAATATCGCCCCTGGGTTCCCTTTATTGGGACTATGTTTCTATTTATTTTTGTTTCTAATTGGTCAGGGGCTCTTTTACCTTGGAAAATCATACAGTTACCTCACGGGGAGTTAGCCGCACCCACGAATGATATAAATACTACTGTTGCTTTAGCTTTACTAACGTCGGTAGCCTATTTCTATGCGGGTCTTACAAAAAAAGGATTAGGTTATTTTGGTAAATACATTCAACCAACTCCAATTCTTTTACCCATTAACATCTTAGAAGATTTCACAAAACCTCTATCACTTAGTTTTCGACTTTTCGGAAATATATTAGCGGATGAACTAGTCGTTCTTGTTCTTGTTTCTTTAGTACCTTTAGTGGTTCCTATACCTGTCATGTTCCTCGGATTATTTACAAGCGGTATTCAGGCTCTTATTTTTGCAACTTTAGCCGCAGCTTATATAGGCGAATCCATGGAGGGCCATCATTGATTAGTCTTAGAAAGAGTCCTTTTTTTAGCTTAGATCAAGGCAATATATGTGTGGCTCAAGATACTCTATTCTATCAGGATAATCTCTTTCTATTTTCTAAATATACAAATAGAGTCTACGATAATAGAAAAACGATCTTCGAGAAGTTTCAACTAAAGGGGAGTTGGTTAGTAGAGAGGGGTCGCGCCAGGTATGATGTGTAATCCAATGGCTATAAGTTAACTCTTGTAGATTAGATGTTTCGAAGAATGATTCGAAAATCCGATTGAATTTAAGATAGAATGGGCAGTTTACGTTATGGAAGAAAGATATGTATATTTGATATTGGATATTGACAAGTTATATATGAACTAATATTTATATTTCATTAGCCCTACTTGTCTAAATTAAGATAGGTATGATATGCCAGTCGAAGCCCTTCCGTTTCGTTTATGACTGTAAATTGAATGAATAAACAGAGAAAATAAAGAAAAAGATCGAAGAATGATTAGAAAAGGAAATGAAAAAACTCAAGTTGGATTGATTCGGAAAGACTCTACAAATAGGAAATAAAAAAGATGAAGTCTTTCTAATGATCTAATGATTCAATAATATTCTTATTTCTATTTCAATTTGGAGTTTTTAGTTATTTTGACTAGATGAATATTAGCAATAGAATAATTAAGTCATAATTCATTGGTTGATTGTATCATTAACCATTTCTTTTTTTTTTGTGTGAGGAACTTATCATGAATCCACTGATTTCTGCCGCTTCCGTTATTGCTGCTGGATTGGCTGTAGGACTTGCTTCTATTGGGCCTGGAATTGGTCAAGGTACTGCTGCGGGCCAAGCTGTAGAGGGTATTGCGAGACAGCCCGAGGCAGAGGGAAAAATACGAGGTACTTTATTGCTTAGTTTGGCCTTTATGGAAGCTTTAACAATTTATGGATTGGTTGTAGCATTGGCGCTTTTATTTGCGAATCCTTTTGTTTAATCCGAGAAAAGAAAAAGAAATAGGGGAAATACATATTTCTTTTCGCGTATTGGACTTGCAGGTTGCTTTTTCACATTATATCAAAATATCGTTCCCACACAATTACTTATTCGTTGAGAAACTAACCTGCGGGAAGGACTGATTTGAGGATGAGGAATTAGTGTTACTCACTTCCTTTCTTCCTTCCCCCCTTTTAGTCCAAAGGAGAGGTGTTGCAACAAAAGAGGTATTTCGCAATTCACATGAAACCTAGTACCTAATTCTATTCCAATAAGTCTTATTCTTATTGTTTATTGGGAATCTCAATTAA